CCAAGGCTCAATTTAATTAAGTCCGTAGCGTCTACCAATTTCGCCATATCCCCCTTTCCTTTTTGTTTTTAGATTAGGATCTAATTGTGATATCGTTCCCTTTTTTTTTTTCATTTATTTTATGCTATGCTGTAACCTTTTAATTGATTAGATAGGGATTCCTATATCTAAAAGCATTTACTCCTAATTTTATTTTTTGCCTATCTTCTGTCATTTCTTTCGGAGACCCATATCTTATATTTGGTTCAATCAGAAATTATTTTATCATTTCTGTACCCACAATTCAATCTAGCTGGATATATATCACATATATAGTCTTTTTTTCCGCCCATTTGCCCCGATAAATTTTGAATACTCAAACGGTCGATTTTGTCTTAGTTTATGCTTTTATTTATGACTGAAAGCGGAGTAATGTCTCATTATGATCGGGATTGCGTCTCTTTTTGATGATTTCCTTAACTAAAAACGAAATGGAAATGAATTCTAATTAAATCAATATTAAGAATTACTATTACTTAGTAATCTAATTACTATAGCTAATCAATTCGTAATTCAATAAAAAAAATACAAGAATTTAGATTCAATAATTTATAATAATTAATAAAAAATAGAAATCTATTTCTAAAGATATATATATAGTCAAATATAATAATATAAAATATTAGAAAAATATATAGTTTCTATAGTTAAAATAATAAAAAATGAAAATATCATTTTAAATGTGACTGTTTAATTCCGATACTGAAGATAAATAAATAGAAATTACATATCGCTATAGTCAATTAATGGTTATCATCTATAAATATTAAATATTTATTTGAAATATGCGCTTTCTATTCTTTTCTAGACTCATATTAATTATGAATAGCTAAGGATGGATAGTTAATAGCTACGATCCCAGTAGGTTATTGAATTCCTATGCATGCCCAATTTCTATTGTGTGAGCCCGCTTAGCTCAGAGGTTAGAGCATCGCATTTGTAATGCGATGGTCATCGGTTCGATTCCGATAGCTGGCTTCTATCTATTTGGTTGCTTTTTTACGTGATTGCTAATGTCTCCGTGAAATCTAAAGAATGCTGGAAAATAGTATTAAATTAAAGGCTTCCTCCCCTTTTCTAAGGGTTAAGGGTCACCGATCTATTATCTTGTAAGAACGTCCAACTATGAATAAAAATAGGAGGAGTTATATATTTACAGTAAAAATATATAAAAAAAAAGGATCCTTTTTTTTATATATACATACAATAAGCATACAAAAGAGTCCGTATATTGATATAATTTATCTCATTATTCTTTGTAGTAGAATACTTCAGTTGATTTCACTTCATTTATAGTTCAGTTTTAATTTAGGTTTATTCTGTAAAATTAAAATAAAATAAGGAGTCTTTATGTCACGTTACCGAGGTCCTCGTTTCAAAAAAATACGCCGTCTGGGGGCTTTACCGGGACTAACTAGTAAAAGGCCTAGAACCGGAAGTGATCTTAGAAACCAATCGCGTTCCGGTAAAAGATCTCAATATCGTATTCGTCTAGAAGAAAAACAAAAATTGCGTTTTCATTATGGTCTTACAGAACGACAATTACTTAAATATGTCCGTATCGCGGGAAAAGCCAAAGGTTCAACAGGTCAGGTTTTACTACAATTACTTGAAATGCGCTTGGATAACATCCTTTTTCGATTGGGTATGGCGTCGACTATTCCTGGAGCCCGCCAATTAGTTAACCATAGACATGTTTTAGTTAATGGTCGTATAGTAGATATACCAAGTTATCGCTGCAAACCACGAGATGTTATTACAGCGAAGGATGAACAAAAATCCCAAACTCTGATTAAAAATTCTCTTGATTCATCCCCTCATGAGGAAGTGCCAAAATATTTGACTCTTCACCCGTTCCAATATAAAGGAGTAGTCAATCAAATAATAGATAATAAATGGGTCGGTTTGAAAATAAACGAATTGCTAGTCGTAGAATATTATTCCCGTCAAACTTAAACCTAACTAACAAAAAAAAGATTAGGGCTATTTTGCTCTCTTCTCTTTTCGTCGAAGTAAGAGATTGGCTGCCATATTTGAATTCCTTGTCGACCTTTTTTCAGTAGTTTAATTTTATGTACCACAACAATTAGGAATATGGAATCTATATCAAAGGAAAGCCTAACTCTTGGACTAATGGTATCCATTATTAGTTGATTTGAGACATTGTATTGTGATAAGTACCGTTGGTGGTTTAGCTGAAGGTACGGAAAGAGAGGGATTCGAACCCTCGGTAAACAAAAGCCTACATAGCAGTTCCAATGCTACGCCTTGAACCACTCGGCCATCTCTCCTACATAATGATTATGACTCAGAACCCGAGTGAATAGCGAGTCGTTATCATACGTTATCATAGTAGATTATAGGTATTGGATAGATACGACCAATCAATTCTAACTATAAAAATCGAAAACTTTTCAGCCTAGAATGATTATTCAACCATATTCAATCAAAACTTTTATCG